AAATGAATTAGAATGAAGAAATAGGATTTTAGGGATAAGGAATAAATTAAACAAACAAACCATGGATAAATCCAAGCGACCTTTTCTTAAATTCAAGCGATCTTTTCGTAGGCGTTTGCCCCCGATTCAATCGGGGGATCGAATTGATTATAGAAACATGAGTTTAATTAGTCGATTTATTAGTGAACAAGGAAAAATATTATCAAGACGTGTGAATAGATTGACCTTGAAACAACAACGATTAATTACTCTTGCTATAAAACAAGCTCGTATTTTATCTTTGTTACCTTTTCTCAATAATGAGAAACAATTTGAAAGAACCGAGTCGACCGCTAGAACTACTGGTTTTAAAGCCCGAAATAAATAGGCTTACTTTTTCTTCACTTGAATCATAATTACAAGAATCTAGATTTGAGTATCGTGTCGTAAGAAAAAATGAATCGGAAAAAAAGAAATCTGTTTTTATTGAATTGAACGTGTTCATTCATTTTGACTACTTTAGTATATTTTCTCATACTAATTTCTACTCTACCTTCCCGGAGTTCATTCTCCGGGTAACTCCATTTAAATTATTCTGGTGGATTCTTTCCAATCTACTTCCTTTATGATTTCGTTCGAAATCATATAAAGACAATTCCTATTTGATATAGCTATTTGTGCAAGTATTTTACGGTTAAGAAGCAACTGTCTCTTGTACAGATCGTGTATTAATCTACTATAACTATAGGATACTCCCCTTTCGCGAATTACTGCGTTTATCCTAGTGATCCACAAACGACGAAAATCTCTCTTTTTCCTATCCCTATCCCGATGAGCCGAAACTAAAGCTCTTATTTTCTGTTGAGTAATAGTTCTAGTAAGCCTTGAATGAGCCCCTCGAAAGCTTGATGCAAATAAACGAATTTTTGTTCTACGTCTCCGAGCTATATATCCCCGTTTAATTCTGGTCATTGAATAAATGAAACTTTGACGAATAACTAATTGATTGCCTTTCTTTCAGTTATTCTTTTCCCCCTTCCTAGTCTATTAATAACAAAACTAATTTTTCCAATGTATAAAATAAAAATTCCAATGGCTTTGGCTACTCTAACCTTCCCGACCACGATTTTTTTTTTAGGTATTTCACTGCGAAATAAGACAGAACTAAGAAATTGTATTTTCCTAGGTATCAAAAATATAGTAAATAAAAGAAATAAAAAAAGAAATAGTGGGTTCCTTCGTTTCTATGGTTACTTCTTAAACGGTGAGGTCTTCTCTATACACCGGAGCCTTTACTTTATACTTTAATTTACTATTTAATCAACTAATTGATGTTATTGGGAACTTGTATAGTTCACACGCTTTGGCTCTACCCATGAATTATCCAGTAATAGGTCTTTCACAATCAGATCTACCTATACAGTAACGGTATTTAATTATGAAAGTTTGCTGGGTAGCTGACCCTCTTAGTCCGTTTAAATAAGATTTCCTCCGCTTAATGGATAACCATTTGTTACCAATGGAGAATTTCTTATCAGCTTAAATTCAGGTGATTGGATTTACACCAACGGAAACCATAAACTTCATACACAATAGAGGGATATGGTAGAGTTTTTTTTTTAATAATGGATGGAGTTCCTTTTTCCATCCTATCCCATTCACCGGTACTGATCATTGATACTGTAAAAGTAGTTTTCTTGCTTTTGTGCCAGCTCATGATCTAAACGAGTCGCACATACACCCTAGTACATGTTCCTCGACGCTGAGGGCACCCCCGAAGAGCGGGGGATTTCGTGACATTTCTGATTGGCTGTCTTGTATTTCTAATAAGTTGTTTAATAGTTGGCATGTTGAATCGTATACATAATATGATGGGTTGGTTTAGATTGATCCTAACCGAATGATGGTGAATTACTTCTATTTAATAGAATATTCAATTCGAAGATAAAATCTCAAATCACAGATTTGCGCGAAATCCATGTTATTTTCCTTGAACCGCTACAAAATCAACAATTCCATAAGCTTGGGCTTCTGTTGCTGACATAAAAATATCTCTTTCCATATCTTCGTGTACAACCCAGAAGGGTTTGCCCGTTCTTTCTGCATAAACCCTTGTGAGGGTTTCACGCAGTTTCATCAGTTCTACCGCTTCCATGACAAATTCGCCTACTTGTGCCATATAAAAAGCACTATAAGGTTCATGTATCATTACCCTGATGATATAACAAAATAAAAGCTTCCCCTATCTCGCATGATAAAGCAAAGAGAAAAGAAAGATAAAGAATAGAAAAAAGATAGAATTGAACAACCGTACAGGCATCTTTTGTGCATACGGCTCTACAAGAAAATTGACCCCCCTCCTTTCTATTGAAGAAAGAGAAAATAGAATCTATCAGACTCAAATGGGTAAATAATCAAATTGCCATCCTTCCTTTCGGAGGAGTTCAAAAATACTATGATGGCTCCGTTGCTTTATATGTTTATTTTTTCTTTTTTTTGTCTGTGATTCAGCAATCCCAAA